AAGAATGGATCCGAAGGGTCCCAAATCAATTGGCTTATTCGAAAAAAGCCTTCTTCTTTGAAAGATATATCTCATGTCTGGTACTGCATTGTTCCACTCTGCAAGAAGTCCGAATCAGTCTCTTGCACCTCCTCCTTTTTATGATAAATATACCAGAAATAATTAGAATAAATAGCAGTCTCTGACAACTCATCCTCTTTAATCTGCTTGGACCCGCTCCAATACCCATAGGAAAATCCCCAGTCATATTCAGCGTACCTGTTCCTACAATCAAATAGATTGTCCCAAGGGCCCCATATTCTAGGAGCCCAAGTTATGCTATTGAAAATTCGTTCCTCTAGCAGTTCCGGTTTGACCATTCCGTTCCCTTTTTCAAACTCCACTTCTTTTCATATAGCAATCCCTGATCAAAGAGAGAACAATATCCATTTCGAAACATTTCTAACGGATTCCTTGGTTCGGACCGACGAAGTAATGGCACTCGATTATTATCAACCTGACTGCAATCTTTTTCTGTCGGTAAGGATCGCACCAGAGCACCTTCTACTTCTAATAGGCCATGAACTGAAGAATCATTCTGAGCGAGTCCATAAGAAGCGACCCACTTTTTTTCATCGGTTCCGGGTGAAGACCAAAGATCTTGCGCGACCGGTCCGCCAGAACAACTCAAAAGATAAAGAAGTCTCGTTAATCTCTTCATGCTCGTTCCAAGTTCGAAGTACCATTTGGCCAAATAAAAACCCGCTTCCTGACACGATTGCCTCTTTATATAGATAGATATAGGATCTATGGGGTTATTACTTAGAAGTCTATTTTGTACAAGAGCCCTTCCTATCTGATATAAAAGGGTCCCATGATCCCGAGCCGGTCTTACCTTGGCTCGCAAACCCCAAGTTTGTCTATGAAGAGCTAATCTAATTGTATTAGTTTCTATAATGGATTTCTTATGTAGAATACTAATGGGTAGGGCCTCGTTGCTAAGTGCTACAAGATCTAGTGCACTGGAACTCGTGGTTATGGACCCGAATCCTTTAGTATGGAACATTGTCTTTTCCAAGTAAAAACCCCTAGTATATGAAAGAATGAAAAGGTGCTTTCGTTCTTGTGGAATAAGAAGTCCTCGTACCCTAATGAAAGGAAAATAGGAATTTTTCGTTAGGTATTTGACCAAATAGGATCGTCCAGTTCCTATAGAACCTATCACTAAAATACCCGATAGGGCTAAGCGGAACGAAAAGGGTTTTCCATGAGATGGTAAATGAAAACGATTAGCCCCACACGAGGTTTGTGAATAAGTGATTATCTGATAATGAGCAAGGAATATACGTCTTTCTGCTAAAGAGGATCTATTAAACTCATAATTCATTAGATCCTTGTTATCAATGTCAACTAGGTATCATAAGTAAATGGATCCCGGTTGTTCAATCATTTGATAACCAAGGACATTCTTTGCTAAAGAGAAATGATCACTATGAGTCAGACTCAATAGAATTGGATCCATTCCAAATAGCGAGAATTAGGATTCTTGATCCCTCTCAATCTCTCTTTCAATTCGAGGATCCAGAGAGGTGTTTTCATAGTCATCTCCGAATATTTGCCATCTCCGAATATTTTCGATTTCATTTTTCTATGATATGTCTTTCTATATGAAAATTGGTTATTTACGATGTACGATGATCCCTGTTAAGCATCCATGGCTGAATGGTTAAAGCGCCCAACTCATAATTGGCAAATTTGCGGGTTCAATTCCTGCTGGATGCACGCTAACGGGAACGTTCAATAAGTCTATTGGAACTGGCTCTCTATCCATGGAATCTCATCCATCATCCATACATAACGAATTGGTATGGTATATTCATACCATAACATAAGAACAATAAGAACTCGAATTCTTATCGATACTGGAACTCAGAGCATAGGAGGGAAAGTCGATTTATGGATGGAATCAAATACGCAGTATTTACAGAAAAAAGTCTTCGTTTATTGGGAAAGAATCAATATACTTCTAATGTCGAATCAGGATTCACTAGGACAGAAATAAAGCATTGGGTCGAACTCTTCTTTGGTGTTAAGGTAGTAGCTGTGAATAGTCATCGACTACCCGGAAAGGGTAGAAGAATGGGACCTATTCTGGGACATACAATGCATTACAGACGTATGATCATTACCCTTCAACCGGGTTATTCTATTCCACTTCTAGATAGAGAAAAGAACTTAAAGAAAAATACTTAATAACACGGCGAGACATTTATACAAAACTCCTATCCCGAGCACACGCAAGGGAACCGTAGACAGGCAAGTGAAATCCAATCCACGAAATAATTTGATCCATGGACGGCACCGTTGTGGTAAAGGTCGTAATGCCAGAGGAATCATTACCGCAAGGCATAGAGGGGGAGGTCATAAGCGCCTATACCGTAAAATCGATTTTCGACGGAATCAAAAAGACATATCTGGTAGAATCGTAACCATAGAATACGACCCTAATCGAAATGCATACATTTGTCTCATACACTATGGGGATGGTGAGAAGAGATATATTTTACATCCCAGAGGGGCTATAATTGGAGATACTATTGTTTCTGGTACAAAAGTTCCTATATCAATGGGAAATGCCCTACCTTTGAGTGCGGTTTGAACTATTGATTTACGTAATTGGAAGTAACCAATTAGGTTTACGACGAAACCTAGAAATCGATCACTGATCCAATTTGACTACCTCTACGGGATAGACCTCAACAGAAAACTGTTGAGTAACGGCAGCAAGTGATTGAGTTCAGTAGTTCCTCATAGAAAATTATTGACTCTAGAGATATGGTAATATGGAGAAGACAAAATTGTTTGAAGCACGCACAGAACCGGAAGCGCCCCTTGTTTCAAAGAGAGGAGGACGGGTTATTCACATTTAATTTGATGGTCAGAGGCGAATTGAAAGCTAAGCAGTGGTAATTAAGACCCCCGGGGGAAAATAGGGATGTCTCCTACGTTACCCATAATATGTGGAAGTATCAACGTAATTTCATAGAGTCATTCGATCTGAATGCTACATGAAGAACATAAGCCAGATGACGGAACGCGGAGACCTAGGATGTAGAAGAGCATAACATGAGTGATTCGGCAGATTTGGATTCCTTTCCTATATATCCACTCATGTGGTACTTCATCATACGATTCATATAAGATCCATCTGTCTAGAGATCGTCATATACATCTAGAAAGCCGTATGCTTTGGAAGAAGCTTGTACAGTTTGGGAAGGGGTTTTTTGAGAAAAAAGAAGAATCTACTTCAACCGATATGCCCTTAGGCACGGCCATACATAACATAGAAATCACACGTGGAAGGGGTGGGCAATTAGCTAGAGCAGCAGGTGCTGTAGCGAAACTGATTGCAAAAGAGGGTAAATCGGCCACATTAAGATTACCATCTGGGGAGGTCCGTTTGATATCCCAAAACTGCTTAGCAACAGTCGGACAAGTGGGTAATGTTGGGGTGAACCAAAAAAGTTTGGGTAGAGCCGGATCTAAGTGTTGGCTAGGTAAACGCCCCGTAGTAAGAGGGGTAGTTATGAACCCTGTGGACCACCCCCATGGGGGCGGTGAAGGGAAAGCCCCAATTGGTAGAAAAAAACCCACAACCCCTTGGGGTTATCCTGCGCTTGGAAGAAGAACTAGGAAAAGGAAAAAATATAGTGATAGTTTTATTCTTCGTCGCCGTAAGTAAATACGTAAATAGGAATATGGAAAATCGCATTTTTGGAATTTTCAATAATGTGATGGGCGAACGACGGGAATTGAACCCGCGCATGGTGGATTCACAATCCACTGCCTTGATCCACTTGGCTACATCCGCCCCTTATCCAGCTAAAGGATTTTCTCTTTTTTCCATTCATCATTATCCTATTTATTCTGACCTCCATACTTCGATCGAGATATTGGACATAGAATGCCACTCTTTAAAATGGAAAAAAAGGAGTAATCAGCTGTGACACGAAAAAAAAAGAATCCTTTTGTAGCTCATCATTTATTGGTAAAAATCGAAAAGGTCAATATGAAGGAGGAGAAAGAAACAATAGTAACGTGGTCCCGGGCATCTAGCATTCTACCCACAATGGTTGGCCATACAATCGCGATTCATAATGGAAAGGAACATATACCTATTTACATAACAAATCCTATGGTAGGTCATAAATTGGGGGAATTCGTGCCTACTCGGAATTTCACGAGTTATGAAAGTGCAAGAAAGGATACTAAATCTCGTCGTAACGATACGAAATCTCGTCGTTAACTTAATTCAGAATAGAAAGATTCAGAATAAACAAAACAAAATCCATATTGTTATTTGAACAAAAAGATCACAATAAACTTTAGGATTCAAATAAAGGTAGTCGTGGAATAACCTTATTTATGACAAGTTTCAAACTGGTAAAGTATACCCCTAGGATAAAGAAGAAAAAGAGTAGACTAAGGAAACTTGCAAGGAAAGTTCCAACTGACCGTCTACTTAAGTTCGAACGGGTTTTCAAAGCACAAAAACGTATACATATGTCTGTTTTCAAAGCACAAAGAGTTCTTGATGAGATTCGCTGGCGTTACTACGAGGAAACAGTTATGATACTGAACCTCATGCCTTATCGAGCATCTTATCCCATCTTAAAGTTGGTTTATTCGGCAGCAGCAAATGCTACTCATTATAGGGATTTCGACAAAGCGAATTTATTCATCACCAAAGCCGAAGTGAGTAGGAGCGCTATTGTGAAAAAATTCAGACCTCGAGCTCGAGGACGTAGTTTTCCAATAAAAAAAACCATGTGTCATATAACAATAGTACTAAATATAGTAAAGAAATCTAAATAACCTAGATCCATCTAAGATTTAGATTCCTGGTAAAAAAAAAAAATAGAATAGAAAAATATGGGACAAAAAATAAATCCACTTGGTTTCAGACTTGGTACAACCCAAAATCACCATTCCTTTTGGTTCGCACAACCGAAAAATTATTCTGAAGGTCTACAGGAAGATAAAAAAATACGTAATTGTATCAAGAACTATATACAAAAGAATAGGAAAAAAGGCTCGAATAGAAAAATGGACTCAGACTCAAATTCCGAAGTAATTACACATAATAGAAAAATAGACTCAGGCTCAAGTTCTGAAGTAATTACACATATAGAAATTCAAAAAGAAATCGATATGATCCATGTCATAATCCATATTGGATTCCCAAATTTTTTAAAGAAAAAGGGAGCAATCGAAGAATTAAAAAAAAATCTACAAAAGGAAGTTAATTCCGTAAACCATAAACTTAATATTGCTATCGAAAAAGTTAAAGAGCCTTATAGACAACCTAATATTCTTGCAGAATATATAGCTTTCCAATTAAAAAATAGAGTTTCATTTCGAAAGGCAATTAAAAAAGCCATTGAATTAACTAAAAAAGCAGATATAAAGGGAGTCAAAGTAAAAATTGCGGGCCGTCTCGCGGGGAAAGAAATCGCACGTGCTGAATGCGTCAAAAAAGGTAGACTTCCCCTACAAACAATTCGTGCTAAAATTGATTATTGCTGCTATCCAATTCGAACTATCTATGGAGTATTAGGTCTAAAAATTTGGATATTCGTAGACGAAGAATAATTAAACCTTGTCTTCCCATTCATTCTGTCCAATGATAGAATAAAAAATGACAAGAGCCTTATTTTCCCCGAAATCTCTGAAAAAACAAGCAATTGTATTTCTTTCTATAAGATTTAATGAAAATTGATAAACCTTTTAATATAATTGCTATGCTTAGTGTGTGACTCGTTAGTTTTTTCTTTAGGGTTCAAAATTGGGAGTAAAAAAAAAAAAAAATTGAACGAACCCTACTATAAATATAAAAAACTTAGTAATTATAGAAAATTAACTAATAACCAACTTATTGCTTCGTATTGTCGAGATCCTAACTAAAAAACAGTCACTATATGAATAAATACATCTATCATAATAGTTGTAGCAACTGCAATTTTTCTCTAAAAAAGAAATCAGATTATAGGTTGTGAAGCAAAAATAAAGGGATGTGGATAAATGGAGGGATGATAGAAAGAAAGAATAGGAATAAGAAAGATATAGGATTCCAATATGTATGGTCTATGAATTACATCATAAAAGGCAATGTGATAAAGCATCAATATAATAAAAATAACTGAGAATTCGAAATCGTAACTTGAAACAAGAAATAGGATTAAAAGAAATAATAAAGAGCAGCCTGGGTTAATAAAACTGAGAAAATTGACTCGGAAAGAAATTTTGTTCGAAGCTCCATTGCGGGGTTCAGACCTAACCATTAATGGAGAAGCAGTGGGAACGACAGAACCTATGACTGCATAAGATTTTCTTAAAAACGAATCCTAACACTTCATTGGGTGGGATGGCGGAACAAACCAAAAAAAAAAAAATTGCTTTATTTGGTAAGGTTATAAATTGAATGAATAAGACAGGAAAGAGTAAATATTCGCCCGCGAAATCTTTATTGGATTAGAATACTTTACTGTGATTCAATAAGAGTAAAAAAAGTAGATTTCTTAAAAAAAAAGAAGGATTACATTCTATATAAATAGAGATAAATAGACACACACGTCTAGATATATTCTATATCTTCTTTCTTGATTATATATCTTTCTATTTTAAGAAATTCAATATAAAAAACCTCACTTTTGTATTATCTATTAATGTATATCTATCCGTAATATTTTTGAATATTATGGAATTGAATTGGAGGAACTTGCACGCTTTCTCATTTCATTCGCGAGGAGCTGGATGAGAAGAAACTCTCATGTCCAGTTTTGCAGTAGAGATGGAATTAAGAAAGAACCATCGACTATAACCCCAAAAGAACTAGATTTCGTAAACAACATAGAGGAAGAATGAAGGGAAAGTCCTGCCGAGGCAATCGTATTTGTTTTGGTAGATATGCTCTTCAAGCACTTGAACCCGCTTGGATCACAGCGAGACAGATAGAAGCAGGTCGAAGAGCAATGACACGGTATGCGCGTCGTGGTGGAAAAATATGGGTACGTATATTTCCCGACAAACCTGTTACAATAAGACCCGCGGAAACACGTATGGGCTCGGGAAAGGGATCCCCCGAATATTGGGTATCCGTTGTTAAACCGGGTCGAATACTTTATGAAATGGGCGGAGTATCCGAAACTGTAGCTAGAGCAGCTATCTCCATAGCTGCCAGTAAAATGCCCATACGAAGTCAATTTCTTCGATTAGAGATATAGAACTCAAAAAAAGGAGTATTGAGGATAAAAAAACAACCCCAGGGTTTTTCTTTCTGGAAAGACAATATTTCTTTCATCCTTTTGCATTGAAATAACAAATTGAAATCAAAATAATATGATTCAACCTCAGACCCTTTTAAATGTAGCAGATAACAGTGGAGCTCGAAAATTGATGTGTATTCGAATCATAGGAGCTGCTAGTAATCAGCGATATGCTCGTATTGGTGATGTTATTGTTGCTGTAATCAAAGACGCAGTGCCCCAAATGCCTCTAGAAAGATCCGAAGTAATTCGAGCTGTAATTGTACGTACATGTAAAGAATTCAAATGCGAAGACGGTATAATAATACGCTATGATGACAATGCAGCAGTTATCATTGATCAAAAAGGAAATCCAAAAGGAACTCGAGTTTTTGGTGCGATCGCTGAGGAATTGAGAGAATTGAATTTTACTAAAATAGTTTCATTAGCTCCTGAAGTATTATAAATACTAGTACACGAGATTACGAGACAATAAGTATCTAAAATAGATCAAAGAAAAAATTAGTAGATTGTGTCTCACGTATATGCTTTAGAATAAAAAATGAAAAGAAAATAAAGAAAACATGTTGATTATAGAAAAATTAGGAGGAACCTAGAATTAGAGTTTTATGGGCAAGGACACTATTGCTGATTTACTAACCTCTATAAGAAACGCAGACATGAATAAAAAAGGAACGGTTCGAGTAGCATCTACAAATATTACCGAAAACATTGTTAAAATACTTCTACGAGAGGGTTTTATTGAAAGTGTTCGGAAACATCAGGAAAGTAACAAATATTTCTTGGTTTCAACTCTGCGACATCAAAAGAGAAAGACTAGAAAAGGAATATATAGAACTAGAACCTTTTTAAAGCGTATCAGCCGACCCGGCTTACGAATTTATGCCAACTATCAAGGAATTCCTAAGATTTTGGGCGGAATGGGAATTGCTATTCTTTCTACTTCTCGAGGTATAATGACAGATCGAGAAGCTCGACTAAATAGAATTGGAGGAGAAATCTTATGTTATATATGGTAATTGCCCCGCCTATAGTACCCGAATTCTATCTCGAGCTTCCTATTTGTAAAATAGGAATCGAAAAATAGGAGAAAAAATATGACTGAAAATAAAAATAGGAGAGAAAAAAGAACCCCGAGGGAAGCAAAAGTCACTTTCGAGGGTTTAGTTACAGAAGCCCTACCCAACGGAATGTTCCGCGTTCGCCTAGAGAATGATACTATCGTCCTGGGCTATATTTCAGGAAAGATCCGGTCTAGTTCTATACGAATACTGATGGGGGATAGAGTCAAAATTGAAGTAAGTCGTTATGACTCAAGCAAGGGACGTATAATTTATAGACTTCCCCACAAAGATTCGAAGCGTACCGAAGACTCGAAGGATACCGAAGATTTGAAGGATACCAAAGATTCAAAGGATTAGGTTTTTCTTTTTTTTTTTATTCTTCTAGGATATACAATTTAAAGTTCCAAAATTCAAGTGAAGAGGCTTGGCTTATTTTCTCCCAAAGAGTAGATTCATAGTTTAAGAAAGGAATAAGGAAATATGAAAATAAGAGCTTCTGTTCGTAAAATTTGTACAAAATGTCGACTGATTCGTAGGCGCGGACGAATTAGAGTCATTTGTTCCAATCCGAAGCATAAACAAAGACAGGGGTAATCTTTCGAAAAAAGAACTTTACTTTCTAAAACAAAAAAAAGTACCCATGGAAATGTCCAAATAAAATAATTAAAGTAAAGGATATGTTTTACCCTGAAATGGATATCTTTGTATCTTTTCTTTTTGTTATTTCTGACTCATATTTATGAGATAATAAAATATGACAAAAGCTATACCAAGAATTGGTTCACGTAGGAGAGTGCGTATTGGTTTGCGTAGGAATGCGCGTTTTAGTTTACGTAAGAGTGCACGTAGAATAACAAAAGGGGTTATTCATGTTCAAGCTAGTTTCAACAATACCATTATAACAGTTACAGATCTACAAGGTCGGGTGGTTTTCTGGTCCTCCGCGGGTACTTGTGGATTCAAAAGCTCAAGAAAAGCATCACCCTATGCTGGTCAAAGAACAGCAGTAGATGCTATTCGTACAGTGGGTCTGCAACGAGCAGAAGTTATGGTAAAGGGTGCTGGTAGCGGAAGAGATGCCGCATTACGAGCCATTGCTAAAAGTGGTGTACGATTAAGTTGTATACGCGATGTAACGCCTATGCCGCATAATGGATGTCGACCTCCTAAAAAAAGACGTCTGTAAAAGAATTAAATCGCTTTCAAGAGAAATAAATGATTCAATGATCAAATAATAATACTAGTCTATTATGGTTCGAGAGGAGGTAGCAGGATTATGGTTCGAGAGGAGGTAGCAGGATCCACTCAAACACTACAGTGGAAGTGTGTTGAATCAAGAGTAGACAGTAAGCGTCTTTATTATGGTCGTTTTATTCTGTCCCCGCTTATAAATGGTCAAGCGGATACCGTCGGTATTGCCTTGCGAAGAGCTTTACTTGGAGAAATAGAAGGAACATGTATCACACGTGCAAAATCTGGGAACGTGCCACACGAATATTCTACAGTAGTAGGTATTGAAGAATCAGTACAAGAAATCTTACTAAATTTGAAAGAAATTGTATTGAGAAGTAATCTCTATGGAGTTAGAGACGCATCAATTTGCGTCAAAGGGCCTAGATACATAACTGCTCA